AAAAATTTTTATTAATCATACCCAATAAAATTATTATAAATTTTTATATAATTCAATTACAAAAATTAGTATTAATAAAATTACTTTTAATTAACAAACTAATAACTTGGCTGTATTAATAACCCTTACCCCCTTTTAAAAATTTTTATTAATCATACCCAATAAAATTATTATAAATTTTTATATAATTCAATTACAAAAATTAGTATTAATAAAATTACTTTTAATTAACAAACTAATAACTTGGCTGTATTAATAACCCTTACCCCCTTTTAAAAATTTTTATTAATCATACCCAATAAAATTATTATAAATTTTTATATAATTCAATTACAAAAATTAGTATTAATAAAATTACTTTTAATTAACAAACTAATAACTTGGCTGTATTAATAACCCTTACCCCCCTTTTTAAAAATTTTTATTAATCATACCCAATAAAATTATTATAAATTTTTATATAATTCAATTACAAAAATTAGTATTAATAAAATTACTTTTAATTAACAAACTAATAACTTGGCTGTATTAATAACCCTTACCCCCTTTTAAAAATTTTTATTAATCATACCCAATAAAATTATTATAAATTTTTATATAATTCAATTACAAAAATTACTAAATTTTTTTTTTTTTTTTTTAAATTAATATATTTATAATAATTATATATATATATATACATATATGTATAGTGTGTATATATATATATAATATATATTATTTTATCTATCTAATATTTATATATTTATTTTAATTAATGTGTATATAATATTAATGTAAATATTTACATATTATGTATTAATGTATTTATTTAATATTAATATAAATATGTAAATATTAATGTATATTTATATTAAATGTATACATTTAATTTAAAACATTAAATTAACAATATGTTTTACATATTGTTGATTCATTTTTTTTTTTAAGTTTATATAGATAATTACATTAAAATATATACCCTATTGTATAATAAGAATATATTGTTTATATAGATCGTATGAATAAAATAAATAAATAAAATATTTATAAATATATTAATATAATAGAACGATCCTTTTACATTCTACCAAATCAATCATTAACTAAACCCAATTAATCTTAATAAAATTTGTTACTATTTTTACTTACCTAATATAATTAAAAATAAACCCCTCTAAAATTAACAGACCAAAATTTTATTTTTATAAATATAAAAATTAAAAAATGAATTGCCTGACTAAAGGATTACCTTGATAGGGTAAATAAAATAATATTAATATTATATTCATTAAACATAATTCTTATACTTAACAGAATTAAACTGTTTCCCAAAGTATCAAAAACTTTTGTGCCTCATACACCAAAATATATTTATTTTCGTATAAAAAAAGATAAGCTAACTAAGCTAGTGGGTTCATACCCCATTTATAAAGGTTCTACCCCTTTTCTTTTTAATTTTTAACAATTATTCAAAAATCTTATTTTTATCCACTTTGGTAACTGGAACATTAATCACTTTGTCCTCCACATCGTGAATTAGAGCATGAATAGGACTAGAAATTAACTTATTATCTTTTATCCCCCTTATAAATAATAGTAATAATTTAATATCAGCCGAAACTGCTCTAAAGTATTTTTTAACCCAAGCAATTGCCTCATCTATTTTCTTTTTAGCGACCATCCTTAGAGCTATAAAAATAAACCCCGCAATTGATTTACATTATCATTTTCCAAATCTCTTAATTTCAGTTTCCTTGATAATTAAAATAGGGGCTGCCCCCTTCCATTTCTGATTCCCTAATATCATTGAAGGTCTAACATGAACTAATAGTCTAATTTTAATAATTTGACAAAAAATCGCACCCTTAATCTTAATTTCATATATTTTTAACATAAATTTCCTGATTTATTTTATTATTACCTCTGCCCTAGTAGGAGCATTGGGAGGATTAAATCAAACCTCCTTACGTAAATTGATGGCATTTTCGTCTATCAACCACATAAGATGAATACTAATAGCCATACAAGAGTCTAATAAATCCTGAATAATTTATTTTCTATTTTATTCATTTCTGTCTACTGCAGTAATTCTCTTATTTAATTATTTCAAACTATCTCAATTAAACCAATTATTCTCAATATTTTCTAATTCTAATATTCTAAAATTCTCTTTCTTCATTAATCTGTTATCAATAGGTGGACTCCCGCCATTTTTTGGATTTTTCCCTAAATGAATAGTCATCCAAAATTTACTATTAACCCATCAAATATTCATAACATTCTTATTAATTTCATCTTCATTAATCACCCTTTTCTTTTATCTACGAATCTGTTATTCAGCATTCATAATTGGAACAACAGAAATAAACTGAAATTATTTTTCACAATTTAATAAAACTCTGATTAATTACACAACCTTATTTACATTTACTTCTATTATAGGGATACCTTTAATCACCCTAATCTACATTTATTTATAAGGCTTTAAGTTAAAAAAACTAATAGCCTTCAAAGCTATAAATATAAGGAATAATCTTTTAAGCCTTAGTATATACTTTATACTCCTTTAGAATTGCAGTCTAATATCATAAATGACTATAAAGCCTGATTAGAAAGATAATATCTTATAAATAGATTTACAATCTACCGCCTATAATTCAGCCATCTAATCGCGACAATGATTATTTTCTACAAATCATAAAGATATTGGGACTCTCTATTTCATTTTAGGGGCATGAGCCGGAATAGTTGGAACTTCTCTAAGTATACTAATTCGAGCTGAACTTGGTCATCCTGGGGCACTAATTGGAGACGACCAAATTTATAACGTAATCGTAACTGCCCACGCCTTCGTAATAATTTTTTTTATAGTAATACCCATTATAATTGGTGGCTTCGGAAATTGATTAGTCCCCTTAATATTAGGGGCACCAGATATAGCATTTCCCCGAATAAACAATATAAGTTTTTGACTATTACCCCCCTCTCTTACTTTACTATTAGCCTCATCTATAGTAGATGCCGGGGCAGGAACCGGCTGAACAGTATACCCCCCTCTGGCAGCAGGAATTGCGCATAGAGGAGCTTCTGTTGATTTAGCAATTTTCTCGTTACACTTAGCCGGAATTTCTTCTATTCTTGGAGCAGTAAATTTTATTACTACAGTAATTAATATACGTTCAACAGGGATCACTTTTGATCGAATACCTTTATTTGTCTGATCAGTAGTAATCACAGCTATTCTCCTCTTACTCTCTCTTCCTGTATTAGCAGGGGCCATCACCATATTATTAACTGACCGTAATCTAAATACCTCATTTTTTGACCCATCAGGGGGAGGAGATCCTATCTTGTATCAACACCTATTCTGATTCTTTGGACACCCAGAAGTTTACATTTTAATTCTTCCGGGATTTGGAATAATATCTCATATCATTAGCCAAGAATCTGGTAAAAAGGAAACATTTGGATCTTTAGGAATAATTTATGCAATATTAGCCATTGGATTATTAGGATTTATTGTATGAGCCCACCACATATTTACAGTAGGAATAGACGTTGATACCCGAGCATACTTTACTTCAGCCACAATAATTATTGCTGTTCCCACAGGAATTAAAATTTTCAGCTGAATAGCAACACTTCATGGAACCCAAATTTCCTATTCTCCCGCCATTCTTTGAGCTTTAGGATTTGTATTTTTATTCACAGTTGGCGGATTAACAGGAGTAGTCTTAGCTAATTCATCAGTTGACATTATCCTTCATGACACATACTATGTAGTTGCTCATTTCCATTATGTTCTATCAATAGGGGCTGTATTTGCAATTATAGGAGGATTTGTTCACTGATACCCTCTATTCACAGGTTTATCTTTAAACCCACAAATATTAAAATCTCAATTTTTAATCATATTTATTGGGGTAAATTTAACCTTTTTCCCCCAACATTTTTTGGGGCTAGCGGGTATGCCTCGGCGATACTCTGATTATCCTGATGCATATACTGCCTGAAATATTGTTTCAACTATTGGGTCTACAATTTCGCTGTTAGGGATTATTTATTTTCTTTATATTATTTGAGAAAGTATAATTACACAACGAACTGTAATCTATCCAATTCAACTTTCCTCATCAATCGAATGATACCAAAATACCCCGCCCTCTGAACATAGCTATTCAGAACTTCCTTTACTAACTAATTTCTAATATGGCAGATTAGTGCAATGGATTTAAGCTCCATATATAAAGGATTTTCCTTTTATTAGAAAAATGCCAACATGATCTAATCTAGGACTACAAGATAGTGCCTCACCATTAATAGAACAATTAACATTCTTTCATGATCATACTCTATTAATTCTAATCATAATTACAATTTTAGTAGGATACTTGATATTTATATTATTTTTCAATAAATATACTAACCGATTCCTATTACATGGCCAAACAATTGAACTAATTTGAACAATTTTACCAGCTATCATTTTACTATTCATTGCCATACCTTCCCTCCGACTACTCTATCTGCTCGATGAAATTAATGAGCCTATACTTACACTAAAAACAATTGGCCATCAATGGTATTGAAGTTATGAATACTCAGATTTCATGGATATTGAATTTGATTCCTACATAACTCCTTCTAATGACCTTCCATTAGAAGGATTCCGACTACTGGATGTTGATAATCGTACTGTTCTCCCTATAAACTCCCAAATCCGAATTTTAATTACTGCCGCTGATGTTATTCACTCATGAACAGTCCCCTCTTTAGGGGTAAAAGTTGACGGAACTCCAGGACGTCTTAATCAAACCAGCTTTATAATCAATCGACCAGGGCTATTCTTTGGGCAATGTTCCGAAATTTGTGGGGCAAATCACAGATTTATGCCTATTGTTATCGAAAGTATTCCTATTAACTTTTTTATTAAATGAATTTCCTCTTTTAATAATTAAATCATTAGATGACTGAAAGCAAGTACTGGTCTCTTAAACCATTTCATAGTAAGTTAGCAACTACTTCTAATGAAAAAATTAGTTAAACCAATAACATTAGTTTGTCAAGCTAAAATTATTAATTATGTTAATATTTTTTAATTCCCCAAATAGCGCCTATTAGATGATTTATTCTATTCATTGTATTTACTATTACTTTTATCTTATTCAATATATTCAATTATTATTGTTTTTTTAATAAAATACCACAAACACCCCAACTATCTACTACTACTTCAACTAATTCAATAAATTGAAAATGATAACTAATCTTTTTTCTGTCTTTGATCCATCGTCAAGTATTTTCAATCTATCTATTAATTGATTAAGAACATTTATTGGATTATTAATAATTCCTTCTGTTTTCTGACTTATGCCTTCCCGGTATAATATTATTTGAAATAACATTCTTTTAACCCTTCATAATGAATTTAAAACACTTCTTAAGGACTCAACTCACAATGGAAGAACATTCATTTTTATTTCATTATTTTCTATAATTTTATTTAATAATTTTTTAGGACTATTCCCGTATATTTTTACGAGAACTAGCCATTTAACTTTAACTCTGGCTCTCGCCCTTCCTTTATGAATTGCCTTTATATTATACGGATGAATTAATCATACTCAACATATATTCGCCCATCTTGTTCCCCAAGGAACACCGGCAGTACTTATGCCTTTTATAGTCTGTATTGAAACTATCAGAAATATAATTCGACCCGGTACTTTAGCTGTTCGATTGGCAGCTAATATAATTGCAGGACACTTATTATTAACATTATTGGGAAACACAGGTCCTTCACTTTCAGTATTGCTCGTGTCATTATTATTAATTGGACAAATTGCCCTCCTTGTACTAGAATCAGCAGTAGCTATAATTCAATCCTACGTATTTGCTGTTTTAAGAACCCTTTATTCTAGAGAAGTTGTTTAAATGTCAACACATTCAAATCATCCATTCCATTTAGTAGATTACAGCCCCTGGCCCTTGACCGGAGCAATTGGGGCTATAACAACAGTCTCAGGGTTAGTGAAGTGATTTCATCATTATGATATTTCTTTATTCATTTTAGGAAATGTAATTACGTTACTAACAATGTACCAATGATGGCGGGATATCTCTCGAGAAGGTACTTTTCAAGGCCTCCACACCTACCCGGTCACAATCGGCTTACGGTGAGGCATAATTTTATTCATTGTATCAGAAGTGTTCTTCTTTATTTCCTTTTTTTGGGCATTCTTTCATAGAAGATTATCTCCCACAGTAGATTTAGGAATATTATGGCCCCCAATAGGAATTATCCCATTTAATCCTTTTCAAATTCCTTTACTTAATACAGCTATTCTTCTTGCCTCCGGAGTTACAGTCACCTGAGCGCATCACAGTTTAATAGAAGGGAATCATTCACAAACCACCCAAGGATTGTTTTTTACAATTATCCTAGGAGTATATTTCACAATTTTACAGGCCTACGAATATATCGAAGCCCCATTTACTATTGCTGACGCCGTTTATGGGTCAACCTTTTTTATAGCCACAGGGTTTCACGGAATTCACGTATTAATTGGAACAACCTTCCTTTCAGTATGTTTATTTCGTCATTTAAATTACCACTTTTCTAAAAATCATCATTTCGGATTTGAGGCCGCCGCTTGATATTGACACTTTGTTGATATTGTCTGATTATTCTTATATGTATCTATTTATTGATGAGGAGGTTAAACTCTATTTATATAGTATAATACAGTATATATGACTTCCAATCATAAGGTCTAGCTACGTTAGTATAAATAATTTTCTCAATAATATCTATAATATTAATTATCTTAATTATTTCAAATATTGTAATAATTCTTGCTTTAATTTTATCTAAAAAAACAATTCTCGATCGAGAAAAAGCATCCCCATTCGAATGTGGATTTGACCCAAAAAGATCTTCTCGTCTTCCATTCTCCCTTCGGTTTTTTTTAATTGCAATTATTTTTTTAATTTTTGATGTAGAGATTGCCCTTATCCTGCCTATCATCCCCGTTATAATAGTCTCAAATTTAATAGTGTGAACTTCCAGAATCTCATTATTCTTATTTATTCTTTTATTGGGGCTATATCATGAATGAAACCAAGGAGCTCTTAACTGATCAACATAATTTAGGGTTGTAGTTAATAATAACATTTGATTTGCACTCAAAAAGTACTATAATGTAGTCTTCCTTACGAATATGAAGCGATAAATTGCAGTTAGTTTCGACCTAACAATAGATATTTAATTATCCTTATTCTTTTAATCGAAGCCAAAATAGAGGCTTATCATTGTTAATGATACTAATGAAATTGTATTTCCGATTAAGGAAATATGAGGCCCAAGATAAAGCTGCTAACTTTTTTCTTTAATGGTTAAACTCCATTTATATTTCTAAAGTTTATATAGTTTAATTTAAAACCTTACATTTTCATTGTAAAAATAAAGACACATCTTTTATAAATATACTAATATCTATTCACTTAATTATTCAAGGGTTAAACAACCTCAACAACAGCTTCAATGTTATACTCTATATAAGCTACTTGAATTTAAATTATTAAACTTAACAAAACAAAAACCAACACTCATAACATAAATGTCATTAAATAAATCTTTAAACTATTATTTTGAAATAATTGATAACCTCGCGAATAATCCATTAATAAATAATAAATTATTTGACCCCCAAAGTATTCGGATCACCCTTGATCTAACCCCTTATTTGTCAAATATCCTAATCTCAAGGAATAATTAATAACACCGTAAGTTGAAATATAAGGCATAAACCATATAGAACCTACAAATCATCTAAAAAAATAAGAATGTAAACTCTTATTTTTAAAATAAAAAGTCACATCAGAAATTAAGTACCCAATAATTGCCCCTATAATACAAACCACCAAAGTTAAAATCTTTAAAGGAAAAGATAAAACAATACAAACAGGTACTTTAAACATAAGTCATCTTAATATACTTCCCCCTAAAATTCTCATAATCATTAATCCCATTATTCCTCGTAACATTGTTCAGCCCCCATCAGATAAATAATGTATAGATCTACTGTTTAAATCACCGGTTAACGAATAGTAAACCAGCCGAAATGAATAACAAACAGTCAACCCTGTAGAAAAAAAATAAAGAAAAAATCTAAATAAATTTACGTAAGATATTCTAACAATTTCTAAAATTAAATCCTTAGAGTAAAACCCGGCTAAAAAAGGTATCCCACATAAAGCTAAATTAGCCACATTTAAGCATATAACGGTTAAAGGCATGTGTACCCCCAAATTTCCCATAAATCGTAAATCCTGAGAATTTTGTATATTATGAATAATTGCGCCAGCACATATAAACAATAAAGCCTTAAATAAAGCGTGGGTCAATAAATGAAAAAAAGCCAGATCTGCACATCCTATTGATAAAATTCTTATTATTAGCCCCAATTGTCTGAGAGTAGACAAAGCAATAATCTTCTTTAAATCAAACTCAAAATTTGCCCCCAATCCTGACATAAATATCGTTAACCCCGAAATCAATAACAAAATAGAGGCAAATACCGTTTGATCCATCAACACATTAAACCGAATCAATAAATAAACCCCCGCAGTTACTAAAGTCGAAGAATGTACTAAAGCTGATACAGGGGTAGGAGCCGCTATTGCTGCGGGTAATCAAGAAGAAAAAGGGATCTGAGCTCTCTTAGTTATAGCGGCTAAAACCACTAAACCACAAATAATTTGTATTTCAATGTCTAATTTCATAATTTCTAAATAAAAAATGTAATTTCAACTCCCATAATTTAATATTCACGCAATCGCTAAAAGTAGCGCAACATCCCCAATTCGATTAGATAAAGCAGTTAATATTCCGGCATTAAAAGACTTAATATTCTGGAAATAAATTACTAAACAATAAGATACCAGCCCTAATCCATCTCAACCTAATAAAATTCTAATTATGTTAGGACTAATAATTAATAATATTATTGATAAGACAAACATTAACACAAGCATAATAAATCGATTCATATTATAATCGCCACTTATGTATTCTTTTCTATAATAAATTACAAGCGAAGAAATTAATAAAACAAAAGACATAAATAAAAATCTCATCCAGTCAAACAAAAATGTCATAACAATTCTCGAAGAATTTAATCTAACTACCTCCCACTCAATAAAATAAACTACTTCATTGTGTAAAACATAAATTCTAGAAAAAAACAAAAATATTCTACATAAAAATAAAAAAATAAATCTAATAAAACAAATCGAAATATTTACCATAGTCTAAAATGAAGTTTCATATCCTTGACACCACAAATCAAAATTTTTAATTAAACTATTTAAACTTAAAGCCATAAAAAACAACAATCTCTTTTCATAATTAAAAGATTTAAGGGGAATCAATGCAAAAATAATACTAAATATTCACGAACCATAACATTTCTTCTACAGTAACCCCCTAAACAAAGTTTCCCATGCTGTCTAAATGAATACATGTATAAAGTATATGCAGCTCTAAAAAAGGAAATAAATATTAATATAAATATTCTTAATCAAGACCACCCAACAATTCTATTTAATAAACTAATTTCACCTAACAAATTTAATGTCGGGGGAGCAGCCATATTTGCCGAACTTAATAAAAACCACCAAAGCGCTAATCTAGGCATAAAATTTAATAAGCCCCGATTAATTAATATTCTTCGACTCCCTAATCGTTCATAAGACATATTAGCTAAACAAAATAATCCAGAAGAACACAACCCATGTGCAATTATTAAAGTATACGCACCACATATCCCCCAATAAGTCATTGTTATTAATCCCCCTAAAACAATCCCCATATGAGCCACTGAAGAGTAAGCAATTAACGCCTTCAAATCGGTTTGACGTAAACAGATTAATCTAACCAAAACGCCCCCAATTAAACTAATAGTTACTCACAAATAATTATACTTGAACCCAGATAATTGTAAAAACGTATAAACCCGCAACAATCCATAACCCCCCAGTTTCAATAAAATTCCGGCTAAAATCATTGAACCTGAAACTGGAGCTTCTACATGGGCCTTAGGTAACCATAAATGAACTAAAAATATAGGCATTTTTACTAAAAATGCCACAATCATACACAAATAAAATAAGCAAAAAACAAATTCCTCATTTATTAACAAATAAAATCTCATAAATCCATAACTCATATAAATATAAAAAATTCTCAACAACATTGGTAAAGACGCCAATAAAGTATAAAAAAGTAAATATACTCCAGCTTGTAAACGTTCAGGTTGATAGCCTCACCCCAAAATTAAAAATAATGTAGGAATCAATCTTCTCTCAAAACAAATATAAAACAAAAAAAGATTTATACTTCTAAAAGTTATTGTCAAAAAAATTAATAAAATTACTACATTCAAAGAAAAAAAATTTCTGTAATTTCCAGAATTAAATAACAAACTTCTTGCTATAATCATCAAAGCCGTAACTCAAATTCTTAATAAAATCAATCCATAAGATATTACATCACAACCAAATATATAACTAATTCTTATTCAATAATTTCTATATCTATTTATTATAACAAAAATAAACCCGGCTAAAAAAATTATATTTTGCACCATTCAAAATAACTTTTTATTTAAACATAAGGGAATCATAAATAATAATAATAATAAAAATTTTAACATTGTAAAACATTAAAAGAAACAAAATAATCATTACCATGAGACCGAATAATTCTAACTAACACAGAAAGACCAAGCACTCCCTCACACACTCTAAATGTCAAAAATATTATACTAAAATACATCTCATTATTTATATAATCCAAATAAATAAAAACCATCAAAAATAATCTTAATACAATAAACTCCAAACTTAATAATATAGATAACAAATGTTTTCGATTAGAGACAAAAGTTAACACCCCCATAATAAACAAAATAATTGGAATTAATCAATAAATCAATATTAACATTAGTTTTAATAGTTTAATAAAAACATTGGTCTTGTAAACCAAAGATAAAGTACATCTTTTTAAAACTTCAGAAAAAAAGAAATCTCTTTTTCATTAATCCCCAAAATTAATATTTTAAATAAACTACTTTCTGAAATTACTCAAATAATCCTTTACATCATAACTATTCTATCGAGATTTGTTTTTATACAAATAAGACATCCCCTTGCTATAGGACTAACCTTATTAATCCAATCCTTCTTAGTATGTTTAATCACTGGATTAATGTTCAATTCATTTTGATATTCCTATATTTTATTCCTAATTTTCTTAGGAGGACTGCTGATTTTATTTATCTATGTTACATCTCTGGCATCAAACGAAATATTTTCATTTTCCATAAGAATTTTCATAATAATTAGTTCAACATTAATATTAACCGCTATTATTTTAATAATTTTAGATACCTCTATAATCTCCTCCATTTTTAGAAATGACATAATGTTAAATTTTAACAAAAATACAAATCTAATACCAATAAATAGAACATCATTAATAAACCTTTACAACTTTCCTACTAATCTAATCACAATTATATTAATAAATTACCTATTATTAACATTAATTGTAGTAGTAAAAATTACCAACTTAACCTTTGGGCCACTTCGGCCAATAAACTAATGAATAAACCTATACGATCTTCTCATCCTTTATTTAAAATTGCTAATAATGCACTAGTTGATCTTCCAACCCCGGTTAATATTTCTGCATGATGAAACTTTGGGTCCCTTTTAGGATTATGCCTAATTATCCAAATTATTACAGGACTATTCCTAGCTATACATTACACAGCCGACATTTCTATAGCATTTGATAGTGTAACACATATTTGTCGAGACGTAAATTACGGCTGGTTACTTCGAACTCTCCATGCAAATGGAGCCTCCTTTTTCTTTATTTGTATTTATTTACATGTAGGACGAGGCATATATTATAATTCATTCATATATATGCATACTTGAATAGTTGGTGTAATTATCTTATTCCTCGTAATAGGAACAGCATTCATAGGGTATGTACTACCATGAGGACAAATATCTTTCTGAGGAGCTACAGTAATTACAAATCTTCTATCAGCTGTCCCTTATTTAGGGACTACTCTAGTACAATGACTTTGAGGAGGGTTTGCAGTTGATAATGCAACATTAACACGATTCTTCACATTTCACTTCATCTTCCCATTCATTGTAGCAGCTATAACTATAGTTCACTTATTATTCCTCCACCAGACAGGATCCAATAACCCACTAGGATTAAACTCTAATATTGACAAAATTCCTTTTCATCCGTATTTTACCTTTAAAGACATTGTAGGATTTATTATTTTATTAATATTTCTAACCGTCTTAACCCTAGTAAACCCCTACCTTTTAGGAGATCCAGATAACTTTATCCCAGCAAACCCTCTTGTAACACCAGTTCACATTCAACCTGAATGATATTTTCTATTTGCTTACGCTATTTTGCGGTCAATTCCTAATAAATTAGGCGGAGTAATTGCACTAGTTATATCAATTGCAATTCTAATAATTCTTCCATTCTATCATTTAAGAAATTTCCGGGGGATTCAATTTTACCCATTAAATCAAATTATATTCTGAACTATAGTATCAACAGTAATTTTATTGACATGAATTGGAGCCCGCCCTGTTGAAGACCCCTACATCCTTACGGGACAACTTTTAACAGTACTATATTTCGTATATTATTTAATTAACCCTCTAATTACCAAATGATGGGATAATCTAATTAATTAGTTAATGAGCTTGAACAAGCGTATGTTTTGAAAACATAAGATAGAAAACCAATATTCTATTAACTTTACTAATTTATATACACAAAACACTTAAACAAAATAGCTTTAACCCAACAAAAAATATAATATAGTTCAATGAAAGAGGAAGAAAACACTTCCAAGCTAAATATATTAACTTATCATAACGAAACCGCGGAAGTGTCCCACGTACTCAAATAAAAGAAAAAGAAATAAATACCAATTCAAAAAAAAATAATAATCTTCTGATCATACCCCCTAAAAATATCATAGAAAATAATATTCTCATAAATAAAATTCTAGAATATTCAGACAAAAAAATTAATGCGAATCCTCCTCTTCTATATTCAACATTAAATCCAGAAACCAATTCAGACTCTCCCTCGGCAAAGTCAAAAGGTGTTCGGTTAGTTTCAGCTAATCTTGAAACAAATCAAATTAAACCCAAAGGAAAAGACAAAACAACAAATCAGACAAAGTTCTGATAATAATAGAAACCCAAAAAATTAAATCTCCCGATTATAAAAATAAAAGATAACATAATCAAGATCAAGCTAACTTCATAAGAAATTGTTTGAGCAACAGAACGTAACCCCCCTAATAAAGCATAATTAGAATTAGAGGATCAACCAGCAATTATCACAGTGTATGCCCCTAGACTAGTACAACACAAAAAAAATAATACCCCCATATTAAAAGAAAAAAATCCTACTAAATAAGGCACACATATTCACAAAGATAAAGAAAGAAATAAAGAAAAAATCGGAGAAAAATAATAAGAAGTATAATTTGATAATAAAGGATATGTTTGTTCTTTAGTAAATAACTTAATCGCATCACAAAATGGCTGCGGAATCCCTGATAGCCCTACTTTATTAGGCCCCTTACGAATTTGAATATATCCTAAAACTTTCCGCTCAAGTAGAGTCAAAAATGCTACACCGACTATTACACAAATTACTAAAACTAAACTTCTGGTAAGTAACAACAATAATTCAACATAATTCATATACTACCTGTAAAAAAAATTACATTCATAAATTCTAAATTTATTGCACTAATCTGCCAAGATAGTAATTATTAATATTCAATTTAACAAAAATTATTTCAGATATTTGGTCCTTTCGTACTAAAATATCCCTATTAACTGAAGATAGAAACCAACCTGGCTTACACCGGTTTGAACTCAGATCATGTAAGAGTCAAAAAGTCGAACAGACTTTATATATTAAACTTCTACACCTAATATTATCTCTTAATCCAACATCGAGGTCGCAATCTTTTCTATCGATATGAACTCTTTAAAAAAATTACGCTGTTATCCCTAAGGTAACTTATTTTAATAATCATTAATAATGGATCATTCAATCATTTATTTATGTTTTATAATTATAAGAGTTTATAAAATCTTACTATCACCCCAATAAAATACATTTATTTATTAAATCAAATATATCCTTTACAAATTTAATAAAAAAATATATAAAGATCTATAGGGTCTTCTCGTCTTCCAATCATATTTCAGCTTTTTTACTAAAAAATAAAATTCCAAAAATTAAATTGAGACAGTTATTATCTCGTCCAACCATTCATACAAGCCTTCAATTAAAAGACTAATGATTATGCTACCTTTGCACAGTTAGAATACTGCGGCCATTTAAATAAATTCAGTGGGCAGGTCAGACTTTAAATTAAATCCAAAAAGACATGTTTTTGTTAAACAGGCGAATAATCATAAATTTGCCGAGTTCCTTAAATTAATCTTACCCTAACTTATATTTTTACAATTAATTTATACTAATTTCATCATAATTTCCTAATTTTTAAAATTTAAACTAACATTTGAATAAAAACCTTAAACAATAAACTAAATAATTTATTTAAAAAATAAGCTATAACACCCTTACTAATAATTGCTAATTCTAAGCATATATTTAATTATAATTCAATTTATTTTAATCATTTAATTTACAGCTTATCCCGTAAACTATTACCAAAACTTTCATAATATATTAAATTTTAAACAATTACACACTCCAGTAAATTAAATTTATTTCTTCAAAAACTAGATAACTTCAAAAACGAATAACTTTTCATTTCCAATAAACCATTAAAAATAATTTTTTCACATTAAATTTCATAATTTATTAACTCCTTTAAATTCGAGAAAACTATTATTCATAGAATATATTTAATAAACCCTGATACACAAGGTACAATAAACTAAATCTTCTTTTTAATTAAAAATTTTTCAAAATATTTCAATATTCTTTTACAATACTAATAAACTATAATTACAACTCATTTTTTCTTTATAAAATACTAAAACTCAAATATCTAAAATTATTTTACTTAAATAAATACAACACCAAGAAAATAAATAAATAAAGATTAATGTCAACTTATATTGATTTGCACAATAATCATTTCAATGTAAATGAAATACTTTACTTTATAAGCTTCAAGTTGTCATTCTAGAATCACTTTCCAGTAACTCTACTATGTTACGACTTATCTTATTTTATATTATTTATAAAGAAATAAGAGCGACGGGCGATGTGTACATATTTTAGAGCTAAAATCAAATTAATATAATTAATAATTTTACTATCAAATCCACCTTCAACTAAATATTTCAACTTAATCATCCGTATAAATAAATTTATTGTAATCCATTTCTTCCTTAAATATAAACTGCACCTTGACCTGATATACTTTTTTACAAACTCAAGAAAATTATTGCTCTTACAAGATAATCTATAACGGCGGTATACAAATTAATTAATAAATTCAAGTAAAGTTTTCGTGGATTATCGATTATAGAACAGATTCCTCTGAACAGATTAAAATACCGCCAAATTCTTTAAGTTTCAAGAACATAACTATTACTACTCTAATAAATTAATTACATTCCAAATAATAGGGTATCTAATCCTAGTTTAAACCCTGAAATTTCCTAGCCTCAACCAAATTTAAATCAAAATAATTAAACTTAAAATTTCACCTAATAAGCTTAATAATTTTTTAAAAACAACGTCTAACTATTACTAATATGATTTCTTCATATTTTATGTATAACCGCGGTTGCTGGCACAAATTTTACCAATACTGAATAAAATTCCTATTTCTCAGTTTCCTAAATTAATAATATCAATTACTGCGAATAAATAATCACCAATAAAGAATTTTCAATTCAATTACTAGTCCCCACAAAAATTTACATGTAAAAGAAATTATAAACAAATCTTTAAGCAAGAATAAAACTTTTT